GATCTACTAACAGAAATTCAATGCGTAATCTCAGCATTCAATGTGTATTCCTAAATAATCTAATTTTTCAATTATTCAACCATTTCATTTTACCAAGTTCCACGTTAGCCAGATTAGTCAACATTTATATGTTTCGATGCAACAACAAGATTTTATTTTTAACAAGTAGTTTTGTTGGTTGGTTAATAGGTCACATTTTATTCATGAAATGGGTTGGTTTGATCTTATTCTGGATACGGCAAAATCGTTCTATTCGATCTAATAAGTATCTTGTGTCAGAATTGATAAATTCTATGGATCGAATCTTTAGTATCCTCTTATTTATCACCTGTGTTTACTATTTAGGCAGAATGCCATCACCTATTTTCACTAAGAAACTGAAAGAGAGAGAAATTTCAGAAACAGAAGAAGGGGGAGAAAGAAAGGAAGAAAGCGATGTAGAAACAACTTACGAAATGAAGGAGACTGAACAAGAACAAGAGGAATCCACCGAAGAAAATCCTTCTCTTTTTTTTTGTTCGGAAGAAGAAGAAAAGGAGGATCTGGACAAAATAGATGAAACGGAAGAGATCCGAGTGAATGGAAAGGAAAAAACAAAGGATGAATTTTACTTTCAAGAGGCACACTATAGTCCGGTTTACGAAGATTCTGATCTGGAGACCCATCAAGAGAATTGGGAATTGGGAAGACTGAAAGAAGAGAAAAAGAAAAGATTGTGGGTTGAAAAAGCTTTTGTCACTTTTTTTTTTGATTATAAACGATGGAATCGTCCATTACGATATATAAAAAATGAGAAATTAGAAAATGCTTTACGTGATGAAATGTCACAATTTTTTTTTTTTACATGTACAAGTGCTGGGAAACAAATAATATCCTTTACATATCCGCCCAGTTTAGCAACTTTTTCGGAAATGCTAGAACGAAGAATTTCTTTGTATATAATACAAAAACTATATGACGAAGATCTTTATAATTCTTCGATTTATGCTAATGAAAAAAAAAAATACAATTTGAACAATGAATTGAGAAGCCGAATCCGAATTATAGAAAAAAATGAAAGATCCCCTAGTCTGGATATGCTTGAAAAGAAAACCATATTATATGATGATGAAAAAGAAAAGAAATGCTTGCCAAAAGCTTATGATCCTTTTTTCAACGGACCATATCGAGGAACGAGAAAAAAATTAGATTCACGTGCAATCATTAATACTTATACAGATACAGATACAGAAGATTTAGTAGAATTTTTTCTTAGAAATAAGATTCATAATCTACTTATTAATGATTCCGTAGAACTTCACCGTCAATCATTTTTGAATTTTACAGAAGAAAAAGAAATTGATTTAGAAAGTCAAGCAAAATATTTGCAATTTGTATTTGATGTAATTACAACATATACAAAAGATTCAAAAAGAATGAAAAAGAAATCTATTGGAATTAGAAACAAAAAAATCAGTAAAAAGGTTTCTCGATGGTCATACAAATTAACTGAGAATTTGGGAGAAGAGGAAGAAAGAAATGGAGAAGATTTGGAGGAAGAAGATTATGATATTTATTCAAGAAGAGCCAAACGTGTGATAATTTATAACGATAATGATCAGAATACCAATTCTTCTAGTATTCAGAATAATAGTAACAATAATGATCATCAAACGGAAGAGGTAACTTTGACACGTTACTCACAACAATCGGATTTTCGTCGCAATCTAATCAAAGGATCCATGCGCGCTCAAAGACGTAAAACAGTTATTTGGAACCTCTTTCAAGTAAATGTACATTCCCTGCTTTTTTTGGATCGTCTAGACAAAACATCTTTTTTTTCGTTTTTTGATATCAACGAAATGAAGAATTTAATTTTTAGGAATTGGATGGGGAGAGAACAAGAATCAGAATTCAAAATTTCCTATTTTGAAAATGAAGATACAAAAGAAGAAAAGGAGAAAGAGGAAAAAGAATATCAAAATGAACAGATAGAAATATCAGAAGCTTGGGATACCTTTATATTTACTCAAGTAATAAGAGGTTTGATGTTAGTAACCCAATCTTTTCTTAGAAAAAACATTATATTGCCTTCATTAATAATAACAAAAAATATTTTCCGTATGTTATTATTTCAAATTCCCGAGTGGAACGAGGATTTTAAGGAATGGAATAGAGAAATCCATATTAAATGCACCTATAATGGTGTTCAATTATCAGAAACAGAATTTCCCCAAGCTTGGTTAATAGACGGTATTCAGATAAAGATTCTATATCCTTTCTGTCTAAAACCTTGGAGAAAATCTAAGGCACGATCTCATCATAGAGATTTAATTAAAAAAGAAGAGAAAAAAAAAGAGAAAAAAACAAATTTTTGTTTTTTAACAGTCTGGGGAATGGAAGCAGAACTTCCCTTTGGTTCTCCTCGAAAACGACCTTTTTTTTTTAAACCTATTTATAAAGAACTTCAAAAAATAAAAAAAAAGGTGAAAAATAAATTTTTAAAACTTCTACAACTTCTAATAAAAAAAAAAAGAGAATCCTTTCTAAAAGTTAGAAAAGAAAAAACAAAAGGAGTCATAAAAATAGTTCGAATTATCAACCTAATAATGAAAAAACTGGATAAAGTAAATCCAAATTTATTATTTGAAGTGAGAAAAGAAAAAGTATATAAACTGAACGAAAATAAAAAAGATTTCAAAAGAAATATTCCTCGCGAATCGTCCGTTCTAAATCAAACGATGAATTGGTTAAATTATTCACTAATAGAAAGAAGAATGAAAGATATTTCTGATAAGACAATCAAAATCAGGAATCAAATTGAACGAACTGCAAAAGACAAGAAAAAAAAAGAAAGAGTTATAATTTATGATAATAAAGATAATAAAAGATCGAGATTACAGAAGCATATTTGGAAAGTATTAAAAAGGAAAAATATCCGATTAATGCGTAAATCACACTACTTTATCAAATCATTCATTGAAAAAATATACATAGATATTCTGTTATGTACCATTACCCTTTCTAAGATCAATGCACAACTTTTATTTGAATCAACAAAAAAGATCTTTAATAAATCCACTTACAACAATGAAATAAATAAAGAACAAGAAGGAATTTATGAAATAAATCAAAATACAATGAATTTTATTTTGACTATAAAAAAATTGTTTTCAAGTATTGAGAATACTAAGAATAGCAAGAAAAATTCCAATACTTATTGGAACTTATCTTCCTTGTCCCAAGCATATGTTTTTTATAAAATATCACAAAACCAATTACTAAATAAGTATCAATTGAGATCTGTACTTCAATTGAGATCTGTACTTCAATATAAAGAGAGCTATCCTTTTTTTAAGGATAATTTAAAAGACTATTGTATGATACACGGAATTTTTAATTTTAAAGCAAGACATAAGCAAATTAATAAGTTTGTAATGAACGAATGGAAAAACTGGTTAAAAGGTCATTATCAATACGATTTATCTCAAAAAAAAAGGTCTCGATTAGCTAAAGAATGGAAAAATAGAATCGATAAACATCGTATGATTCAAAACAAGGAATCAAACCAATTGGATTTGGATAAAAAATACCAATTCATTTATTCCATGAAAGAAAATGACTATGCAGAGAATTCATTTATGAATCAAAAAGACAAATGGAAAAAACATTACAGATATGATCTTTTATCATATAAATACATAAGCCTTCCTAATTTATACATTTCTGGATCAACATTAGAAAGAAATGGGGACCAAGAAAATCTCAATACATCGAAACCTGAATCATTTTATGTATTGGTAAGTATACCTAGTAATAATTATCTAGAAAAAGGATTTCTTATTGATAGGAATAAAAATTTGGATAGAAAATATTTTGATTGTAGAATTCTTCATCTTTGTTTTAGAAATAATATTGAGAATAATATTGAGATCTGGACCAATACACATATTGGCATCAAGATTCAGAAAAATACTAAGACTGAAATTAATAATTTTGAAAAAATGGAAAAAAAAGATCTTTTTTTTCCTACAATTGATCAAGAGATCAAAACATGCAATCAAAAAAGTTTCGTTTTTGATTGCATGGGAATGAATAAAAAAAGGTTATATTATAATGATACCACATCTAATCATGATACTATATCCAATCTAGAAACTTGGTTCTTTCCAGAATTTGTACTACTGTTTGATGTATATAAAATTAAACCTTGGATCATCCCAATCAAATCACTCTTTTTTCATTTTTCCATAAATGAAAAAAGTAAAAAAATGAACGTAAATCCAAATAAATCATCTAAGAAAAAAAAAGATCTTGAATTAGTAAATTCCAAGCAGGAAGAAAACCAAAAACAGGTCCAAAGAAATCTTGTATTGAATCTACTAAAAAAAAAGAATAAAAAAGCTGTTGAAGAAGATTACGCAAGCTTAGAAATAAAAAAAGGTATAAAAAAAAAACAATCTAAGAACAAGAATGAAATGGAACTAGATTTATTTTTGAAAAAATATTTCCTTTTTCAACTAAGATGGACTGATTATTTGAATCAGAAAATAATGAAAAATATAAGAGTATATTGTTTCCTACTTAGACTGATAAATCCAAAGGAAATTGCTATATCTTCGATTCAAAGAGGTGAAATAAATCTAGATGAAATGTTGATTCAAAGGGACCTAGTTCTTGCAGAATTGATAAGAAAGGGAATATTTATTATTGAACCAATTTTTCTATCTATACGAAGGGACGGAAAATCTATTATATATCAAACTATAGATATTTCATTGGTAGATAATAAGAAGCACCAAACAAATAAAAAATACACAAAAAAAAGATATATTGAGAAAGGGGAGTTTGAAAAATCCAGTCCACAACACAGCAACATATTTTTGAGTGGAGACAAAAATAATTATGATTTACTTGTTCCTGAAAATATTCTATCCCCCAGACGTCGTAGAGAATTTCGAATTCGAATTTGTTTAAATTCCCGGAATTTTCATGTTGTCGATAAAAATCCAAGATTTTGCAATGAAAACAAAATAAGAAACTGTGGACAATTTTTGAATGAGGACAAAAATATTAATACAGATAGAAAAAATTTTATTAAATTCAAATTGTTTCTTTGGCCCAATTATCGATTAGAAGATTTAGCTTGTATGAATCGCTATTGGTTTGATGCCAATAACAGCAGTCGTTTCAGTATGTCAAGAATACATATGTATTAACAATTCGGAATGAATTCAATTCCAATGAAAAAGGATTTAGAGTGGATTTCCTACATATTGTGTAACATATTTGTTAGATGAAAGTCAAAACATATACACTATGTAGTAATATTCTAATACATGATGCTGATTTCATAGTATATAAATTTTCATTAGGAAGAGTGAAATTTTTTTAAGTGAAAAGATTCAGTAAAAATAAGAAATAAATTGTTCTATTTCGTGAATACATATATGTTTTGTATATTTGATCCAAATATACAAAACATAAAAACATAAACCACATAAATAAAAAAAAAAGAGTATATGAATAGAATCCAATTTTGATGTATACTAGATGAAAAGATAAAAATAACTGGCATATTAACTATTATTATTTTTACTGATCGGTAAAATTCACAGAAAAGAAAGATACAAATTTTAATTTATGATAAAAAATTCATTCATTTCAGTTATTACACAAGAAAAAAAAGAAGAAAATAGTGGATCTGTTGAATTTCAAGTATTCCATTTCACCAGTAAGATACGAAGACTTACTTCACATTTAGAATTGCACAAAAGAGATTTTTTATCGCAAAGGGGTCTACGAATAATTATAGGAAAACGTCAACGATTATTGACTTATTTGTCAAAGAAAAATAAAGTGCGTTATAAGAAATTAATGGATCAGTTAGATATTCGGGAACCAAAAACTTTTTAATTAAATTTGAATTTATTCTTTGAGTTTCTTATTATTATCCTTGTTCTTTTTTATTTTTTAATTATTTTTTTCTTAGTTCAGTTATCCTTTTTTTTTAATGAAAGAATGAAAATAAAAATGGATTTCATCTATTTTATTTCAATCTACTGCGAATATATTCTTTTGTTCTGTAATTCTTCGATTCTAGTCAACTGAATCGGTTTCATTTTTGTTCATATTTCAATGAATCGAGATAGATGAGGAATTTATCAATTATGTTAGAGCATGTACTTTTTCTAAGTGTTTATTTATTTTCTATCGACATCTATGGACTGATCACAAGCCAAAGCATGGCTAGAGTACTTATGTGTCTTGAGCTTATACTGAATTTTGTGAATATAAATATCGTCACATTTTCCGATATATTTGATAGTCAACAATTAAAGGGAGAAATTTTATCAATCTTTGTTATAGCCATTCCGGCTGCTTAAGCAGCTATTGGACTAGCTATTATTTCGGCGATCCATCGTAACAGAAAATCAACTCGTATCAATAAATCGAGTTTGCTGAATAATTAATTAGAATTCTTAATTCTTATATTTTCACATAGAAATCAAAACATAAGACTTTTAGAATATTTAATATTCTAAATAGAATATAATAGAATTAAAAATAGAATTCATTTAAATAATAAGAGAATATAATTTAATAAGATAATCTAATTATTAATAAGATAATCTAATTAGAACTCAATATCAATATTCTCTTATTATTATTTCTTAATATCAATATTCTCTTATTATTATTTCTTATTTACTTGTATTTACTTATTTATTTTCTTTCTTCTCTTTTTTCATATAGATTTATGATTTAGATTTAGAGTTACTAACCTCTTCTATAACTAACCTAATAACAAACGTATTAATTTGATATTGATATCTTGATATATAATATATCATTATATCCTTAATTCTATTTCTATCTATATAATTAGATTTCTATATACTAGAATCTTTCTATTTTATCTATTCTATGAGATTCTCTATTTTTATATTTTTCTATATTATATATACATGATTCTATATACATTCTATATAAAATTCTATATACATATAGTAAAATACATATAGTAAATTTAACATGAATTGAATTCATAAACTTCTATTTCATGGTTATTGAAATGGAAATCAAAGTATCTTGGTCCTTTCTCATAAACAGATTAAAAAATCTATTGATTCTTAAAATTTTGATAAATCATTGATTCGTCTGGTGTCTACAATATAAAATATATGATTATTTCATTTTATTATTTTAATTTTACCAGATTGAAAATTTTTTGTGTTCAAAACTGGAATTTATAGACCCAATGTCACATTCAGTAAAGATTTATGATACATGTATAGGATGTACCCAATGTGTTCGAGCTTGTCCCACGGATGTATTGGAAATGATACCTTGGGACGGATGTAAAGCTAAGCAAATTGCTTCTGCGCCAAGAACCGAAGATTGTGTAGGTTGTAAAAGATGTGAATCCGCCTGTCCAACGGATTTTTTGAGTGTCCGTGTTTATTTATGGCATGAAACAACTCGCAGCATGGGTCTTTCTTATTGATATGTGAATATGTGACAAAAAACTCCACTTGAATCATTTGATTACTCTTTACCGACAAAAGCCCGTGCTCGAGAAAAGATAATATATTATCTTCTCCCGAGCACGGGCTTTTCTGGTATAATTTTATCTTGTCTTTCTCACGAGTTATTTTCCTTGGTTAACAATACTTTTTGTTTTGCTCATATTTGCGGGTTCTTCAATGGTATACTCTATATATATGTATCCTAGAGTTCCTTCTAATGACCTATTTTTACATTTCCAATTGGACGATCCATTAACCCAATTGAAGAAGGATTCTAAATGGATCAATCTTTTTGATTTTCAATGGAGACTGGAAACCCATGGACTTTCCATAGGACCCTTTTTACTGACAGGATTTATAACTACTTTAGCAGCTTGATCAGTTACTCAAACGCGATTTTTCTATTTCTTGATGTTAGCAATGTATAGTGGCCAAATAGTATCATTTTCTTCTCGAGACTCTTTCCTTTTTTTCATCATGTGGGAATTCAAATTAATTCCTTTTTATTTACTTTTATCCATGTGGGGAGGATAAAAAAGCCTATACTCGGCTACAAAGTTTATTTTGTGCACTACCGGAGGTTCCTTTTTTCTCTTAATAGGAGTTATAGCTATGGGTTTATATGGTTCCAACGAACCAACATTAGATTTAGAAAAATTAGTTAATAATCGTATCTTGCAGCATTGTACTCTATTTTGGTTTTCTTATTATTTAGGCTGTCAAATCGCCAATGATATCCCTACATACATGGTTACCAGAAACAGTACATGCATGTTTTTAGTTATTAAAGATGGGAGCATATGGATTGATTAGGATCAATATGGAATTATTAGCTCACGCTCATTCTAGATTATGATTATCTCCATGATTGGTTATAGTCTTATAGTAGGAATAATACAAATCATTTATGTGGCTTCAACCTCTCTCGGTCAACGCAATTTAAAAAAATGTATTGCCTATTCTTCCGTATTTCACATGGATTTCCTAATTATAGGAATAACTGTCATAGGACTTAATGAAGCCATTACTCTCTCAGAGATTAATTGGTGATGTGTGTTTTTTTTTAGCAGGAACAAGTTGTGATATAATACGTTTTGTTTATCTCGAAGAGATGGGGGATATCTATCCCAATGCCAAAAATCTTTACCATGTTTAGTAGTTTCTCGATGGCTTTTCTTGCATTGCCAGGAATGAGTGGTTTTGTTGCATAATTCTTAGTCTTTTTTGGAATAATTACCAGCCCAAAATATCTTTTCATGCTCAAAATTTGAATTACTTTTGTAATGGCAATTGGAATGATATTAACTCCTATTTTTTTTATTATCTATGTTACGTCAGATTTTCTATGGATACAAACTATTCAATCAAATTTTTTTGATTCTGGGCCACGAAAACTATTTGTCTCGATCTGTATCTTTATCTTTCTACCTGTAATAGGAATTGTTATTTATCCTTATTTCGTTCTCCCGTTATTGGTTGACAAGGTACAAGTTCTATTAAGTTCTATTATCTGATTATTTTTATAGATACTAATTCTTTTTTTAAATTCAATAAATTTCATTAATTGGAAAAAAAGTTTTAGAATTCTTTGACTTTCCTATTTTCACGATTCTTTGTTGTGCAATGAAAAAAAGGGAAGTGTTAATTAGAATTGTAATGAGATACATATAAAGTTTTTGAGAACCATTTGAATAATTCCTCTATTTAAAAGGTTCTCAAAAACGCGCACAAAATTTCATTGTGTATCAGACGATTCTTTTATGTATTCTTTATGTAATTTATTTTTTTTTTATTAGATATTCATTGGAATGAGCCATAACTATGGAACCCGATTCCTAATAGATTGATCCCAAAATAGCATATCCAAATTAGGAGAAATCCTATAGAAGCTACAAATGCTGAATTCGTGCCTTGATCTTGCAATTTTGAATTCTTTCTAGTATGTAAATAGATTGCAAATATGGTCCAAGTAATAAATGCCCAAGTTTCCTTAGGGTCCCAATTCCAATATGAACCCCATGCTTCATTAGCCCATACTGCTCCAGAAAGAATGCCTATGGTTAAAAAGGTAAACCCTAAACTAATGACACGATAACTCCAATAATCCAAACGCTGAACTAATTGATATTTGTAAAAATTTTGAAATGAGAGGAAAGAAGCCTTTTTTAAAACACTTCCTTTTTCGTTCAAATATTCCATATCACCAAAGTAAAAAAAGAAAAACGACCTCCTTAAACTTAGAAAATTCTTGTTTTTCAAAAAAGAATCAATTTTTTTTTGAAATGTAATCACTATAAGAGCAACTGATAATAACGATCCGCATAAAAGAGCTGCATAGCTCAATAACATCATACTAACATGCATCATTAACCACTGAGATTGTAAAGCAGGTACTAATATTGCGGGTTGATGCATTTCAGTTGAAAGACCTGACGTGGCGAAGCCTTGGGTAAAAATGGCACTTGGTGCAGTTATTGCGTTTAAATCATTTT